CCTCTTTTGTTTGTCCACCACTTTTTATAGTATATGTAATTATTAATTATTGTAATAGAATTTATAATTTATAATATAATAATTCAAATACAATACGCAATAACTCCAAAAAACGTTCTGATACATCTGTAAAAAACAGAAACTAACACTAGGAATGTTTGACGAACAGTATAAAGAATCATTATTATTTCGACACAAGAAAAGGATTTTTCACACCCCTTTTCTTGTGTCGAAGACTAGGAAGACGAATAAACCCTCCCAGAAATATTTGCTCCCTTCATTTATATTTATCCGTTCTATTTCCCTTTTACTTTTGGATAGGATCTAGCCAAAGTGAAATGTATTAGAATGAAATGCATTTTTTACATTTCAATCTGACAATAGCAACATAGCCCCAATTTTGAAAAAAAAAAAGAAGGGGTCAAGTCAAATAGTCTTTCTATATACTATGTCTAGGAATGTCGTACAAGGAATTCCCGGCATCTCATAGAAAAAGAGTCTAAAAGAACAAAATTCTTTTTCTAATTTCTTTTTTTATCATAGATAATTGCTAATGCTTTTTACAAACTTGATGTCGATAAATACGCCAGTCTAGAAATTCATTTCGGACAATTGAACCTTCTCGAACTGTTTCTTTTTAAGAACCAAAAAGATTTGTGCCAAAATCACAGATGCGAAGAAGAACAAAAGACCTTGTACACGTAATGGATCTTGAAGTACTATTTCTGCATCTCCCTGACCAAATCCGCCCACATTAGGATTACTTGTCAACGGTTGATCCAATTTGATAGATTCACCTTCTGAAACAAGAAGTTCTGGCCCCGGAGGGATAATATCAACCACTTGACGTCCATCGGATGCATCCGCTATGGTTATTTCGTATCCCCCCTTTTCTTTTCGTAGGATTTTGCTTACTATACCTGATGCTGTAGCATTATAAACTGTATTGTTACTCTTGCTCCCATCAGGATAAATTTGGCCCCTTCCTCTGTTTCCGCCTACGTATATAGGATATTTTAAGAAGTGAATGTCTTTCTTAGTAGCGGGGTCGGGGGAAAGAATAGGAAAGGTGATTTCACTATATTTCTGACCAGGAACAGGGCCTATGACAAGAATATTTTTTTGGTTGGGGCGATAACTCTGAAAAGACAGATTGCCCATCTTTTCTTTTATCTCGGGGGAAATACGATCGGGAGGGGCTAATTCAAAACCCTCTGGTAAAATAAGAACAGCCCCTACATTCAAACCCCCCTTTTTACCATTAGCAAGAACTTGTTTCAGTTGCATATCATAGGGAATTCGAACAACTGCTTCAAATACAGTATCGGGAAGTACCGCTTGCGGAACCTCAATATCCACTGGTTTATTAGCTAAATGGCAATTGGCGCATACAATACGTCCAGTGGCTTCTCGTGGATTTTCATAACCCTGCTGTGCAAAAATGGGATATGCATTTGAAATGGATGTACGAGTTATGATATATATCATGAGCGATATGGAAATAGATCGAGTAATCTGTTCCTTTATCCAAGAAAAAGTATTTCTAGTTTGCATGGTCCAACCATTGATCCCGAAAATTTCTACAATAAATTGGGGTAGGTCACTAATGGAGTTTCCTATCCACGATTCTGTTATTTACTGGAATAATAATAATTTGACTGGATTAATATATAGGAATATAGGATGAATCTCCGGGATGGGTAGAAATATAAAGTTTTTTTCAATGCTTTGCTTATGTACAACTGCAAAGTAATAAGAAACATTATAATTAGATTAGGTAGATAATTTTTCAGTCATTCATTGAATGATAAATCACTACAAGTGACGGAGATACGCGATTTAAATAACGGAAAATCCAATATTTTAAAATTGTATCTAGAATGACTGGAAAAGTGGAAACAAGGCCAGATATAATTTGATCATTATGAACAAATCCAAAATCCTTGTAGACAAAGCCAATCAGCAGTTCCCAACCACGGGGCGAATGAAATCCGATACATAAATCAGTTAATAAAAGAAGAGAAAAAGCTTTTATTGTGTCACTTAAGTTATATAGGAATTCCTGAGCCCAAGAGTTAAGAATAACAAGTTCTTTATTACCCAAAATAGAATAACCACTTAGAATAATGAAACAGATTATATTTGTCGAGAAGTGCAAAATCGTATGAATACGACCCTCGTTGTGTATCTTGATTAATTGGATTGTTTCTTTGTGAATTCCTATACGAAGGTTTTGTAGATGTGTCTCCGAGTATTCCTTGATCATTTCCTCTAAGAGGAGGAGTTCCTTTAATTCTTTGAATTTTTCTAGAATACTATTTTCTTCAATATCATTCAAAAAAGTTTCGGATTGCCTAGTATTCCACCAATTTGTAATCCATGATTCCAGACTTTTTTGAAATGAGAGCGAAATCCACCAAGGCAAAAATACTATAGATGCAAGATAGAAAAGAGGAGTTAATGCTTTCTTTTTTGCCATTTTTTCATCTGTGAATTGTTAATGAATCTTATTCGTCGACTTTATGTAATCTAAGATTTCTCTCACGCATCAGTTCTATTACAAGTTATCGAATCTATGAATCTATTCACTCTTTTTTATTATTATTTTTTTTTATTGTTCCATATATGTCTGCTTTGACTCGAATGGATGTTCTGAAGAAATTTCAATTAAGTTATGTTATAGAAAAAGAGGATTCTTGCGTTTTTGCCCTCCTGCTGAGAAAGCATGCATTTGTCGGCTCATTTCTTAAAACACTTCAATTGGTACACGCAAGAAATAGGCCAATTCAGCAGCTTTTTGTTCCATTTCCCGTGGAGTAAAATTCTCATCAGTACGAGTCAATGGAATGGCTCCCTGGCCTTTGATATCCATATAAAGGACACGACGAGCATAAATACCCTCTTTAACTTCTACTCTGACGGACTGAATATCTTTTATAAGAAATCGGAGGAAGACCCGACGATTTTTTCCAGGAAATCCCCAACGAAAAATACACACTATTCCGTCTTTTCTATCAAATCGATCATAACCACTACCTACATTCCACGAAATTGTGCACCACAAATAAGAGCTAATAAAAAGACCCGCGATCCCATAGAAAGACATCACAATTCCTTGTGGAAAAAAAACGATTTCCTGAGACGGAAATAAAGATATCAAATTTCTACCAAGATAACTCGAGGTTCCAACCAACAAGAATCCTAATGAACCTAAAAAAAGGATAACAGCCCAGCAGAAATTACTTGTTTTTCGAGCCCCTGTTATAGGTTCTATCCATATATGTTCTGATCGACAACTCATAGTTGATCCAGTTGCTTTTTTTTGGAATTGAGAGAATACCCCAAATGAATTTTACTTTAGTCCTTTTGTTTCCGAAGTAACTCGCATCAACTAGCACTAGTTTGATGTGAACCTTTAGGAGTAATTCATTAAATTGGTTAGATCTAAACTAATAACATACCCTTCGTATGATCTCACTAAAGATAGCCACATGCATATAGATAGACCAACTTTACAATTAAGCCGTCCGCCAATTCGGGTCTATTTGAAAATAGCTAGAATATAGCATTTTGGGAGATTTTCGTCGGAAGACGCTTATACCATATTTTGCTAAAAGGATATCTGTGTTATGATACAAGCGTCAGTTTAAAAATGAGATTTTGTGCCCTCGGCTCTAAACAATCTTGTTTTTTTGAACATGAAGAAATAAAGAAGCCATTGCGATTGCCGGAAATACTAGGCCTACTAAAGGGACCAAAACAGAGGGAAAGTTAAGAGTTGTCATAGAATGGGTACCTCGCTTTACTATTTGTACCTGTTATTATTATTTAGATTTTATATTTATAGAATATAAAGATATTATATATAAAGATATCTTATATCTTATTATAAGTATAATTTGATAATTCTAAATTGGAATTATTATTACTTAATATCTCTCTAATCTATTCTAATTCTAAATTCTAAATGAGTATATAATGTAGTTTTTCATCCCTCTACATGAAAGATTTGAAAGGATATGGATGAGATATTATTTGATTCATTTTTTTCTCTTGTCTTCAAATTTAATTTACTAAGCAAAAAGTTTCTTAAAAATGAATTAGATTCTATTTATTTAGTTTTATATATTAAAGGGTTTGTTAGAATCCCATCCAGCAGGGATTCTTAGTCAAAATAGGATTATCGTAAGGTATAGAAAGATAAAATTCTATTTTTCCGATAAACTAATTACTTGTTTGCTCAAAATAATTCAACTTCATGTTCTAATTTTGATTCAAAGGAAAGAAAGTGTGGAGTTGAAATAACTCACTCAGAACGCTTTTTAAAGGATTACGTGGTACGATTAGATCGAATAAGCCCTTCTGGAATAAATACTCAGCCGCTTGTGAACCTTCGGGTACTGTTTTATTTAATGTTTGTTCAATTACTCTTTTACCCGCAAAGGCAATGTAGGCATCGGGTTCGGCAATAATGATATCCCCCAACATACCAAAACTAGCTGTCACCCCGCCGGTAGTAGGAGATGTAAGGATTGGTACATAGAATAACTTTTTATTTGATTGATAATCATATAAAGCAGCAGATATTTTAGCCATTTGCATCAAGCTCAAACTTCCTTCTTGCATGCGTGCCCCTCCGGAAGCACACACTATAATAAGAGGTAGAAATTCTTTAGTGGCGTATTCAATCAAACGGGTAATTTTCTCCCCAACTACGGATCCCATACTACCCCCCATAAACTGAAAATCCATAACCCCAATTGCTACGTTAATACCGTTTAATTGCCCTATACCTGTTTGAATAGCCTCGGTTAATCCTGTCTTTCTTTGATAAGAATCGATACGATTTTTATAAGGCTCCTCCTCCGAATGAAATTCAATGGGATCCAGAGAGACCATGTCTTCATCCATAGGCTCCCAAGTACCCGAATCAATCAAAAGTTCGATTCTATCAGAACTACTCATTTTCAAATGATATCCACATTGTTCACAAAGATTCA